ATAAACGATACAGAAGAAGATAAAAACGTTCAGGGTAAGAATTCTAGTTATTCTAGTTATTACAGTACTCTTGATCATTTAATCGCCGGCAAAGACATAGACATTCGGAATTTCATTTCTAATGAAACTTTTTTCATTAGGGATAGTCATCGGAATACTTATTCCATATATTTTGATATTGAAAATCAAATTTTTGAGATTAACAATGATCATTCTTTTTTGAGTGAATTAGAAAGTTTGTTTTCTAGTCATAGTAATTCTACTAGTAACTCTAGTTGGATTAATTACATTAATAGTCGCATTGATTCTTATCTTCGTTCTCAAATATGTATTGATAGTTTCATTAGCGGTGAGAGTTACAATTCCAATGAGAGTTGCATTACGAATGACAATTCCAATGACAATCAGAGTTCCATTTCAAATTCCGTTTGTGATGAAAGGGAAAGTCATAGTCAAGATGATAATTTCAATACAAAAACAAATGCGAGTGATAATGATTTAACTATCGAAGAAGAATCTAATGATTTAAATGGAACTCAAAAATACAAGCATTTATGGGTTCAATGCGAAGATTGCTATGGATTAAATTATAAGAAATTTTTGAAGTCAAAAATGAATATTTGTGAATACTGTGGTTATCATTTGAAAATGAACAGTTTCGACAGAATCGAACTTTCGATTGATCCGGGCACTTGGAATCCTATGGATGAAGACATGATCTCTCTGGATCCCATTGAATTTGATTCTGAAGAGGTTGAATTTGATTCTGAAGAGGAATCCGATCAAGATCAAGAGGAATCTTTTAAAGATCCTGCGGAATCTGATCAAGATCAAGAGGAATCTTATAAAGAGCCTGAGGAATCTGATCAAGATCAAGAGGAATCTTATAAAGATCGTATTGATTCTTATCAAAGAAAGACAGGATTAACTGAGGCTGTTCAAACAGGTACAGGTCAACTAAACGGTATTCCTATAGCAATCGGCGTTATGGATTTTCAGTTTATGGGAGGTAGTATGGGATCCGTAGTAGGTGAGAAAATCACACGTTTGATCGAGTATGCTACAAATCAATCTTTACCTCTTATTCTAGTGTGTGCTTCCGGAGGAGCACGCATGCAAGAAGGAAGTTTAAGCTTGATGCAAATGGCTAAAATATCTTCCGCTTTATATGATTATCAATCAAATAAAAAGTTATTCTATGTATCCATTCTTACATCTCCTACTACTGGTGGAGTAACCGCTAGTTTTGGTATGTTAGGGGATATAATTATTGCCGAACCCGATGCCTATATTGCATTTGCGGGTAAAAGAGTAATTGAACAAACGTTGAATACAACAGTACCCGAGGGTTCACAGGAGGCTGAATATTTATTTGATAAGGGCTTATTCGATCTAATTGTACCACGCAAACTTTTAAAAGGTGTTCTGAGTGAGTTATTTCAGCTCCACGATTTTTTTCTTTTGACTCCAACTCCAAATCAGGTAGAGCCTTAAGTTATATTTTTGATTTGTATGGAAAAGGTAGTTGTAGTTAGTTTATCAGAATCAAAGTCGGACTAATGGGGTTTTCTTTCCTTTCTAGCATCAAATTGAATTGTAGAAAGAATTATGTGAATTCTTATTCTTAGCGATATTACTGATTACTAACGAGCAATCTTTTAGTTTAGTAAGAAGATAAAAAGGGAATTCTCCCCTCTGTAAAATGAAATTAGAATTAGGCGAGACAAATAAAAGGAATTCAATCTTCCTCTCTTGCGGATCTATATAGAATTCAAATATAGAAAAAAATCGATATAGAGGTTTTGATCTTTCGATATCTCGCGAGAATTCTATTTTTACTAAAAAAAAATCCTCCTTCCCTTCTTGGATCGGGGTCGAATTCTAACGAATCGAATTTTTCAAAAATTTTGACTAACACTTTATTTTTTTATTTATTATTCGTAGATTTGAATAATAAATAAAAAAAATTCAGAATAATAAATCAAGTGGATTATTATACAAATATATTTCGATCGTCAAGTTCATTTATTTAGTTCTATAGTCCTTGTACTTATTTTATTAGATATATCTACTCGCTAATTACATATTAATTAATTAGTTTATTACTTAGTAATTAGTTTTATAGTAGTATAATATACGAATTCTAATATAATTGTTAATTATTATTGAGATATCTTTATAAGTAACAATAACAGGTACAAATATTAAATTGAGGTACCAATTCTATGACAACTCTCAACAGCTTACCCTCTTTTTTTGTGCCTTTAGTGGGCCTGGTATTTCCGGCAATCGCAATGGCTTCTTTATCTTTATATGTTCAAAAAACTAAGATTTTTTAGATGCGATGGGACTAAGACAAAATCTGATCTATTTTTTCAAGACTTAGATATCATGGATATCTATTTAGTAGAATATTGTATAACAAGTCGTTTTTCCAAATAGAAATCAAAAAGCTATTTCTTATGCATGCGTATGCGTAAACACGATATATGGGTAAATGCATTGTAGCTGTGGACCGGGATCGCAGCAGATGGATCATGTAAAGTCCATGTATCATAGGTATTTAGATCTTTATGGGGGATCCTATAAAGTAAAGGGGATGCTTTTAGATCTAAGCAATTCGATGGATTATTCCTAAAGGTTCACAAATAGTGCTAGCTGATTAGAGTTACTTCGGAAACAAAATAAAAAAGAAAAATGAAGTATATGCTTATTCTCTCAATTCCAATAAAATGCAACTGGATCTGGTATGTATGAGTTGGCTATCAGAATCTATATGGATAGAATTTATAGCGGGGTCTAGAAAAACAAGCAATTTCTGCTGGGCTTTTATCCTTTTTTTTGGTTCATTAGGATTTTTATTGGTTGGAACTTCTAGTTATCTTGGTAGAAATTTGATATCTTTATTTCCGTCTCAGCAAATAGTTTTTTTTCCGCAAGGAATCGTGATGTCTTTCTATGGGATTGCAGGTCTCTTTATTAGTTCCTATTTATGGTGCACAATTGCGTGGAATGTAGGTAGTGGTTATGATCGATTCGATAAAAAAGAAGGAATAGTGTGTATTTTTCGTTGGGGATTCCCTGGGAAAAACCGTCGCATCTTTCTACGATTCCTTATCAAGGATATTCAATCTATCAGAATAGAAGTTAAAGAAGGTATTTCTGTTCGTCGTGTCCTTTATATGGAAATCAGAGGTCAGGGTGCCGTTCCTTTGACTCGTGCTGATGAAAATTTGACTCCGCGAGAAATTGAGCAAAAAGCTGCGGAATTGACCTATTTCTTGCGCGTACCGATTCAATTGAGAAATGAAGAATAAATTCAATCAAATGTGACAAGAGGAAAAAACTCAAGTCAAGAACCCTATTTTCTTTTTTATAGAGCATAACCTAACTGAACTTTTTTCAGAATCCCCATTCATTCTTCGAGCTAAAGCAGGCGTATACGTAAGAGGCATAACCTAAAACAAAACGGTTTTTTTTTTACTTGTTATTTTTATCAGGATTCTTTCGTCTCGAAATCCGCATAGAATAATATTTATTACTTGAACTTGAAGCGGTTCTTTTGAGCATTTATCGAAAGAGAGGACAATTGCTTCGAATCGGATCAATTTTAATCTCTGATATTCTATATATTTTCACTCGAATTTGAAGTGGATTCTTATCATATTTTTGACTTCTGTATTTTAGATTCAAGGTCTAAGCACTTAATAAAAAAGCAGAGAATCAATTTCTGGGATTACTATCTATCTTATAATGGGACTCCTGCTTGATAGAAAGATTAGATTGCCTAGAGTCAATGAAAGAGGTGGTTCATTAATAATTCACAGATGAAAAAATGTTAAAAAAAAAAAAGAAAGTATTCATTCCCCTTCTATATCTTTCATCTATAATATTTTTGCCCTGGTGGATTTCGCTCTCATTCAATAAAAGTATTAAATCCTGGGTTACAAATTGGTGGAATACTGGGCAATGTGAAACTTTCTTGAATGATATTCAAGAAAAGAGTATTCTAGTACAATTCATAGAATTAGAGGAACTCTTCCTCTTGGACGAAATGATAAAAGAATACCCGGAAACACATCTACCAAAACTTCATTTAGGAATACACAAAGAAACGATCCGATTGATCACGATGCACAATGAAGATTGTATCCATATGATTTTGCACTTCTCGACAAATATAATATATTTCTTTATTCTAAGTAGTTATTCCATTTTAGGTAATGAGGAACTTGTTATTATTAACTCTTGGGTTCAAGAATTCCTATCTAATTTAAGTGACTCAATAAAAGCTTTTTCTATTCTTTTAGTAACTGATTTCTGTATTGGATTCCATTCAACCCACGGTTGGGAACTAATGATTGGTTATATCTACAAGGATTTTGGGTTTGCTTATAATGATCAAATTATATCTGGTCTTGTTTCCACCTTTCCCGTCATTCTAGATACAATTTTAAAATATTGGATCTTTCGTTATTTAAATCGCGTATCTCCGTCACTTGTAGTTATTTATGATTCAATAAATGATTGAGAAATGATTCACTGATCCAAATCCAATTCAAAAATAAAGTTTGTTTGTTACTTTGTTTTGTATACAAGCATGCAAAGTCGAACTTACATTATTCTTTCTACCCGTCGAGGGGGGAATTGCTGCTATCTTTCGGTAAAATTTTTTGAGTATTTTTAGTATACAGTAAATACCAAAACGGTGGATAGGGGACTAGACTAGCGACCTACCAAATTTTATTGTAGAAATTTTCGGGATCAACGATTGGACCATGCAAACTAAAAATACCTTTTCTTGGATAAAGGAAGAGATTATTCGATCTATTTCCCTATCGGTCATGATATATATAATAACCGGTGTATCCATTTCAAACGCATACCCCATTTTTGCACAGCAGGGTTATGAAAATCCACGAGAAGCAACCGGGCGTATTGTATGTGCTAATTGCCATTTAGCTAATAAGCCCGTGGATATTGAGGTTCCACAAGCGGTA